TTCCCTATTTTTTTATTGTGTGTAATGTGGCTTTTACTATTTTTTTTATCATTAATAGGAATTTCTCTTGTTAAGACCCTATAGAATCGATTGAAACCCCAGATTCATACTAGAACCACGATGATTCAATAAAACCCCAAAGCTAAGCCCAAAGATTCCTTGAGTAAGAACCACTGGATCATCGCTTATTCAATCAATAGGATAGGTATAATGACTAAAAATACAAAAAAAATTGTCTGTTGATTAAACAAAATAGGCATAAACAGGAGTTTGAAAGAAGAAAAATCTTTCGATTTATAACTTCTAAATTCTGTCTTTGAAAAGAAAATTTTTTTGAATCCGATCGAGAGGTCTGAATATTAAATATGAATCATAGTTCAAATATTTCTTGATTGATATATTTTATATATTCCGTGTTCCAGATACCAGTATGAATATCCGACGAGGTAGAACCATCTCCATCATGATAAGATGACAGACTCATTTTCTGTATTATCAATAGGATCAATTATAACAAGTCACACACTCATATTCCGGAAGTACAGACAGAAAAAAATTCCGCGATTGAACTACCAAAAGGGGGGTTAGAAATAGAATTCGGGACCCGAAAAATTCATTTTGTATTCTATTGAAAGACTAGAACTTCCTGTTCCTGGTTCTTTTGAATTTCATTTTCTTGTGGATTTAATTCATTGAAATTCCATCCAGTAAAACAGAAGAATTGTAAATTTCCAAAATAATACATAGGAATATTGCAAATAAAGCCATTGCAACTCCCATCAAAGGAGTAGTTCCCCATCCGGGAGCTACTTTACCATATTCCGAATTCAATGGTTTCAATAAAGCCCCCACGGTAGTAGGTTTTGGACGAGATCTAGAACTACCCTCAACGGTTTGTGTAGCCATAAATCTGATTGTATTCATTGAGATCTATTGACTTTGTATACCATTCCGGTTATAATAATATAAACGATTGATTGACCCGTATGTGATCTTGAAATTTTATAATAATGGAAATAGCAACCCTAGTCGCCATCTTTATATCTGGTTTACTTGTAAGCTTTACCGGGTACGCTTTATATACCGCTTTTGGGCAACCCTCTCAACAACTAAGAGATCCCTTCGAGGAACACGGAGACTAGTTGAAGTAATGAGCCTTCCAATACCAGAAGGCTCATTACTTCAATTGAGATAATGAAAAATCATTTCACCTTTTTAGTGGGAACTTTAGGAGGTTCCCGAAAAAAGATAGCGAAAAAAATTATCCCGAGAGTCGAGACTAATAGAAATGTATAAACCAATGCTTCCATAGATTCGATTGTGGTTTACAATTATAGCTTCCATACCTGCTTACTTGGGATTATTTTCCCGATAATGATAAAAAGAGTAAAAAAAAGGAGGGGCGGTGATTCAAATTAAGATTTTTCTAGTATCCTATAAAAAAATAGAGGCAAAAAAAAGAAAGCAATGTTGTATTAGACTCCCTGTCTTCTTGTAGTTGGATCTCCAAGTTTTTGGAATGCTCCAAATTCTACTTGAGCATCCAAGTCTGGGTCAATACCAGCAAAAACATCTCTGAACAGGGTTCTAGCCCCATGCCAAATGTGTCCGAAGAAGAAGAGTAGGGCAAAGGAGGCATGTCCGAAAGTAAACCAACCCCTTGGACTACTACGAAAAACGCCATCAGATTTCAACGTAGCACGATCTAATTCGAAAATTTCACCCAATTGAGCACGTCTAGCATATTTTTTCACAGTAGGTGGATCGCTATAACTGACTCCGTTGAGTTCGCCGCCATAAAACTCAACAGTTACGCCTACTTGTTCAACGCTATACTTAGATTCCGCTCTTCTAAAAGGAACGTCAGCTCTAACAATTCCGTCCCCATCTATTAAAACGACTGGAAATGTTTCAAAAAAGGTAGGCATACGACGTACAAAGAGTTCACGCCCTTCTTTATCTCTAAAAATAGGGTGTCCTAACCACCCAACAGCTATTCCATCGCCGTTGTCCATTGAGCCCGCTCTAAATAATCCTCCTTTTGCCGGATTATTGCCAATGTAATCATAAAAAGCCAATTTCTCAGGAATTTTCGACCAAGCTTCTGATAAACTTTGATTTTCGGCTAGCCCAGCACTTACTCTTCGATATATTTCTTGCTGAAAGTATCCCTGATCCCATTGATAACGAGTGGGACCAAATAATTCAATCGGAGTAGTTGCTGAACCATACCACATCGTTCCAGCAACAACAAAAGCTGCAAAAAAGACGGCGGCGATACTACTAGAAAGAACGGTTTCAATATTGCCCATACGTAATCCTTTGTATAGACGTTGAGGCGGACGGACACTAAGGTGGAATAGACCTGCCAATATGCCCAATGTCCCCGCTGCAATATGATGAGAGGCTATTCCTCCTGGAAAAAAGGGATCAAAGCCTTCTACGCCCCATGCTGGACTTACAGATTGTACTTTTCCTGTTAGTCCATAAGGATCGGACA